ACTCTCTGCATGATTTGCGCTCTATTCAAATTTTTGCTAAATCAGGTGGAAGGGTATAAGAGGAATCACATTAAAAACAAATCTTTCTTTTTTCGATGTTTAACACGACATAGCAGAAATGAGATAAAGATAATATGAAGCCATATTGATATATATTTAATCTTGACAAAATAGTAGCCTTATAGGTATAATTAGGTATAATTCAAATTAGGTATAATTCAAATGAACGGGAATTAAGTCTTAATTAGATACTTTATAGTTTTAGTAAAGTGCTAACCCAGATTAAAGATTTTCTTTTTTTTTTCAATATTGGATTTACTGTCAGAATTTATTATCAGAAACTTCTATAATAGACATGTAATTACATAAATAATGATATTATTATCTATGTAATTTCAAAAGTAGGCTAATAAACAGCCATCTGGGGGTAGTACTATGATAAAATGGAAATTTCATTCGGATGTATTTTTCAGACATCGGCGGGGTTATTCTCTGAAAGAATTGGGGTTCAATTTGGTATTGTTGAAATTCGAGCACAGGTGTGGACTAAGTAAATCAACGGGCAGTGCCGGTCCTGGTGAAAATAACAGTGAAGATGAATATCCGAATCATTTAGATTCGGATATTCATCTTCACAATACCTGTGAAACGGATCTAAATGATGATGGCACTTTTAGGGATGTTAGTGAGGACAGTTATAACACAGATTGTGTTATTGAAAATAAGATTTGCAAGGGTAACGACGGTTCTTCTATTTGGAATAATAAGAAGAGAGGATATAGCATTTGGAGTTGCGATGAGAGTGACTTTTCTAGTTCCGTTTGTGGTGAGAGTGAAAATAGTAGTAAAATGGAGCATTTCGGTATAATAACCAGCACGAATGATTGTGATTTCACTCAAATAGAAAGTACTACTGAACAGGATTCCACTCAAATAGAAAGTGAGACTGAACAGGATTCCACTCAAATAGAAAGTACTACTGAACAGGATTCCAATCAAATAGAAAGTCCTAATTATAAGAGATTTTTGAAAGAAAGATTGTATATTTGTGAAGGATGTGAATCTCATTTGATAATGAATAGTTCAGAAAGAATCGAACTTTTGATCGATCCGAATACTTGGGATCCTATGAATGAAAAGATGGCCTCAATGGATCCCATTTCATTTGGATGGGGATCAATTTAATAAAATTTAGGATCGGTTTTGAAATCCAATTCAATAAGAGCCTCTTCGAAACCCATTGGAAGGGATTCCGATTCATCCACTGCCAAATCAAATGCGAACTATAACCGAAAGGCAACCATCATTGAATGGAATTCGGGTTGTAATTGAATAGCGGCCACCAATCCGGAATTCATTTGAATAGAAGCCTCCTCAAACTTCAATCTGAAATTCTATCCGGATCCCGAATCGGAATCTGATTTGAAACTCTATTTAAACTTCGCTTCGGAAACCTACTAAGTGAGAACTTTCGCCAAATCCAGTTCGGATTCTAAATTGTAACCTGATTTAGAATAGAAATTGAATAGACAGAAAAATAAGGAGATGGCTCCCATTTGATTGCATGATGGACTACTATTCAGATTTCACTTCTGAATCCCAAACAGAATCCAATTCAATTGTTTACTTATTCCAATCCCATCCGAGGCCCGATTAAATGAGAGCTCCCCTCCGCTCTAATTCAAAAAGATTTTCTTAATTTCATTCGGAATCCGAATCATTTAGATTCCTTTTCTAGTTCCGTTTGACAGGATTAACTGAGGCTATTCAAACCGGTATAGGCCAATTAAATGGTATTCCCGTAGCAATGGGGGTTATGGAGTTTGAATTTATGGCGGGTAGTATGGGATCCGTAGTGGGTGAGAAAATAACCCGATTGATTGAGTACGCTACTAATCAATCTCTACCTCTTATTATAGTGTGTGCTTCCGGGGGGGCACGCATGCAAGAAGGAAGTTTGAGCTTGATGCAAATGGCTAAAATATCTTCTGCTTTATATCATTTTCAAACAAATCAAAAGTTATTCTATGTATCAATCCTTACATCTCCTACTACTGGTGGGGTGACAGCCAGTTTTGGTATGTTGGGGGATATCATTGTTGCCGAACCCAATGCCTATATTGCATTTGCGGGTAAAAGGGTAATTGAAGAAACATTGAATAAAGAAGTACCTGAAGGTTCACAAGAGACGGAATATTTATTCGATAAGGGGTTATTCGATCTAGTCGTACCACGTAATACTTTAAAAAGCGTTTTGAATGAGTTATTTCAGTTCCATGGTTTCTTTCCTTTGAATCAAAATTCAATCGAGTAGAACAGAACATTAAGTTCAATTATTTGATTGTAGCAAACAAGTAGTTAGTTTATCGGACTCCGAGTAAAAATCAGACAAATAAACGAATTGCCTCCTCCCGCTTTACGTATGTATATATAATTCAAATAGAGAAAGATAGACATAGAGTTTTCTATCTTTCTCTATTTCTCGAGAATCTCATTTTGACTAAGAATCCCTGTTGGGTCGGATTCGAACGAATCTTTCGATAATTTGTAAGAAACTTTTTTTATTAAATTTCAATTAGGAGACAAGAGCAAAAGACGAGAAAAAAATAAAGAATAATAAGAAAGGTGATTCTCATATATTTGTCATGTAGAAAGATGAAAAATAAAATTTGAATTAAAAAAATTCAAAAAAAAATAACAAGATGGCAATAAGCAAAGATAATAAAAATGGATTTCAATTTCGATAAAAAGAGACGAAAAGACCTCCTGATTCTATTATTAAAAAAATAAGTCCAGTATATACTCTCTTAGATATATACTGAGATCTATACCAATTCGAATTCCAATTTCATAAATACTAATTAATAAATGGAATTCTTAATTAATAAGAATTTCATAATTCCAATTCTTAATTATAATTATTATAAGATATCTTTCTAAATAATAATAACAGGTACAAATAGTAAATCGAGGTACCCATTCTATGACAACTTTCAACTTTCCCTCTGTTTTTGTGCCTTTAGTGGGCCTAGTATTTCCGGCAATTGCAATGGCTTCTTTATCTCTTCATGTTCAAAAAAATAAGATTGTTTAGATCCGGTAGGACCCAATCTCATCCATTTTTTTTTGAACTTAGACTCGTATCATAACACAGATATCTATTTAGTGGAATATGGTGTAACATATGGTTTCCGTCGAAGATTAAAGGAAAAACTCTTATGCCTGCAGAAACATGATATATGGGTAAATGAATTCTAGTTATTTTCAAAAAGATCAGGATTGCCAGATGGCCGAAATAAAAAGTCGGTGTATCTATATGTATGTCAATATCTATAGTGGGATCATACGAGAAAGGGTATGTTATTATTTTAGATCTAACCAATTTGATGAATTACTCCTAAAGGTTCACATCAACCTAGTGCTAGTTGATGAGAGTTACTTCGGAAACAAAAAGAGTCAAGTCAAATGAATTTGGGGTATTCTCTCAATTCCAATAAAATGCAACCGGATCAAGTATGAGTTGTCGATCAGAACATATATGGATAGAATCTATAACGGGGTCTCGAAAAACAAGTAATTTCTGCTGGGCCATTATCCTTTTTTTAGGTTCATTAGGATTCTTATTGGTTGGAACTTCCAGTTATTTTGGTAGAAATTTCACATCTTTATTTCCGTCTCAGCAAATCGTTTTTTTTCCACAAGGGCTCGTGATGTCTTTCTATGGGATCGCAGGTCTCTTTATTAGTTCCTATTTGTGGTGTACAATTTCGTGGAATGTAGGTAGTGGTTATGATCGATTCGATAGAAAAGAAGGAATAGTGTGTATTTTTCGTTGGGGATTTCCTGGAAAAAATCGTCGCATCTGCCTCCGATTCCTTATAAAAAATATTCAGTCCATCAGAATAGAAGTTAAAGAGGGTATTTATGCTCGTCGTGTCCTTTATATGGACATCAGAGGCCAGGGGGCCATTCCTTTGACTCGTACTGATGAGAATTTGACTCCAAGGGAAATTGAACAAAAAGCTGCTGAATTGGCCTATTTCTTGCGTGTACCAATTGAAGTATTTTGAGAAATGGGCTGAAGAAAGAATGAACGCTTTCTTAGCAGGAGGGAAAAAACTCTAAAATCCTCTTTCTTTTTTCTATAACATAACTTAACTGAAGTTTCTTCAGAACGATCATTCGAGCCAAAGCAGACGTACACATAAAAGACTATCAAACTTTTTCTGGTCTTTTATGTGTATTGAAATCTACATACCTCAATTCACTAACAAAATAAGTAACAAACAAATTGAAATATATAGATTCATCTCATATATAAAACCGTTTCAAAATCAAAAAATGGATCTTTTTTTAGTTAAAGTCAAAGATTTGTTGGAATTGAGACTTGAAATTCAGATAGATCATATCTTGTAAATTATTTCTTTTCTGTCAATCGACGTTTCTTTTTATACTTTCTTTTGTGTTCCTTAATGACCAAAGAGTTGGATTTCTTATAATGAGAACTAGCCAATTTCTGTCTTGGTTTGCTGCGCATTTTTAATCATCACAATCTTTTTCAGAAATTCTCCTCAATTATATTATTCTATTCCTGACTACTCATAGTCAGTGAAATTTTATCGAAATACTGGATATTTTGATAGAAAGGGAGTTCTGTCGTCTCAACATCTTAATCATATTCATTACTTAAAGTGGTTCTTTTGGGCATTCATCGAAAGGAGATACTTGCTTCGAATTTGAACAATTGGGATATCTAGAAACAATATTTTTTGATTCTTTCTTTTAGTTTATTATTTCTTCATTCGAATTCGAAGTGAATTCTTAGTCTATTTCTGTATTGTTTCTAGATTCAAAGACTCACCGCGAAATCACAAATAAAAAACAGTGAATAGATTCATTGGCTCGATACCTTGTAATAGAACTCATGCGTGAGAGAAATATTAGATCGCATAGAGTCGACGAACCGGGTTGGGTTCATTACCAATTCACAGATGAAAAAT